TGGTTTCATTATGGGGCAACTCATGATCTTCATATCGATCTATTATCCACCTCCGCATCTATTCTTTCTTAACTAAACGGGTGGAAGATCCATCCAATTTGGTTATATCATGAACTCGAAAAACGGATCTGAATGTGACTTAAATGCACGATCTTCACAGGTATCACTTTTCACGATACCTAAACCTAAAAGGTGGAATAGCGATTTTCGAACCATTTCCTATAAGAGAATGGTTTCCATTACTTTGAGAAATGGATTCTATATCAAACTATAGCTATTGCATTAAAGAAGAAAAGAAACTAATAGAAGTCGAAGACGCGGAATGGTAGTGAATAGAGAAAAAGATTCTTCTGATTTTCTTGTTCCTGAAAATATTCTATCTATCTCCTAGACGCTGTAGAGAATTGAGAATTTTCATGTCTTTCAATTCTCGTACTCGTAATTGGAAAGTTACGGAAGGAGATCCATCATTTTGCAATGAAAACAACATAAAAAACTCTGGACAATTTCGAAATCAGACCAAGCGTCTTAATACATATGCAAAAAAATTCATTATTGGCCCACCATTGATTACAAGATTTAGCTTTTATGAATCGCTATTGCTTTGATACGAATAATGGCAGTCGTTTCAGTATGTTAAGGATACAGATGTATCCACAATTCATTTAGAGTTACTTAATAGCCTATTTCTTATACTATATCTCTCTCCCGTGAAATTCTCGAGCCGAAAGATGGATGCATATGCTGTGTTTCATTTTGCTAAATGATATCAATTAAATGGTGTATCAATTCTATAAATTGGATATAGCAATAAATAAATCAGCAAAATTCTTTTATTTTAGATAGAAGAAACATTTCTTCTATCTAAAATAAAAGAATGTACCCTTCTATCCAAATCCAATTTGCATCAATAAAATAAATCCAAATTATAGATTCCAGCAGTAGATGAATAATTGCAAATTTTTGTGTGTACGAGATTCGAATAACTTCAAAATAACTGACATAATTTTTTATTTTTCCTGATCAGAAAAATACATGAAAAAGAAAGGAGGTAGAAAAATTTTTTGATTTATGGTTAAAGAAGAAAAACAAGAAAACAAGGGTTCTGTTGAATTTCAAGTATTCAGTTTCACCAATAAGATACGGAGACTTGCTTCACATTTGGAATTACACAAAAAAGATTTTTCATCGGAAAGAGGTCTACGAAGACTTTTGGGAAAACGTCAACGTTTGCTGGCTTATTTGGCAAAGAAAAATAGAGTACGTTATAAGAAATTAATAAGTCAGTTGGATATTCGGGAGAAGTAATTTAATCGTTCGAATTTTTTTCTTATTTTATTAGTAGTCTTATAGTAGTCTTAGATTTTGCATTTTGATGAGCCTCGTTTTGAGGAATTCATGGAATAATGAATTAAGGAAGAAAAAAGAATAAGAACAAGGAGACATAACATAAAAAAAAGAATAGATAAGACGATATTCGCCCTCCCCCCACATATTTAATTTCTTCTCCTATACAAAAACCAGCAAGACCTACTCCATTGATAATTCCATCAATAACACCTTTATCAAAAAAATGCGTTAGTTCGGCAAATCTTCTTATACCCAGGATAAAGAGCCTAGTATAGAAAATATCTATATAACCACGATTATATGACCAACTGTATACCTTTTTTTTTACTTGATCCAAAAAGAATTTTTTGGGATTCCCTTTTACAAGGGAATTTTTTAAATTCAAATTCTGAAAAAAAGAATAAGCAGACCCATAGCATATATATGCTATGAATAGACCAAAAATAGCTAAACTTACAGAAGAAATTGCATTAGTAAGAAATTCATATGAATTTATAGAAGAATTAGAACTTTCCTGGAAAAAGCTTATTGAAGGGGTTAACCACTTTGATAATATGGTTAACTCCGATGTTCCATTATCCATTACTCCATTATCAAAATGGATTCCTATGGATCCAATGAACAAAGTAAAAAGCAGTAATATAAGAAGGGGAAATAGCATAGTATTTCCAGTTTCGCGAGGATAGACAAAAGTATTTTTAGCTCCAAAAGAAGTACTAAAGAATCCTATTCTATTTCTTGTATTACCGGGAATTTGGGGTATATTTTTGGAAAAAAAAGAAACTCCACTCTTCATTGTTGATAAAACCAAATCTCTATTGACTCCTTTGGGTATGCTTTTTCCCCATAAGGATATTGAATGCAATGAACCTTCTTTAGTACTACTGTAATTTTGAAAATGAACACGCAAATACCCATCAAAAGTAAGTAAATATATTCGAAACATATAAAATGCAGTTAATCCTGCAGTAAAAGAAGCTATTATTCCAAAAAAAGGTGAATACAACCAACTATTACTAAGGATTTCATCTTTGGACCAGAAGCAAGCAAGAGGTGGAATACCACAAAGAGAAAGTGTACCCAATAAAAAAGTCGTTCTTGTAATAGGAACATACTTTTTTAAACCACCCATAAGAACCATATTTTGGCTTTTATCTGGTGAATATCCAACAAGGGGTTCCATTGAATGAATAATGGATCCGGATCCCAAAAACAATAAAGCTTTCGAATAAGCATGAGTGATCAAATGGAATAAAGCTGCTTGATAAGAACCTATACCTAGAGCTAACATCATATAACCCAATTGAGACATTGTAGAATAGGCTAAGCTTCTTTTAATATCTCTCTGAGCAAGAGCTAAAGTCGCTCCTAAGAAAAGTGTTATTGTACCTACTAAGGAAATGAAACTCATTATGAAAGGTATCGATATGAAAAGAGGAAGAAGTCGAGCTAGAAGAAAAATCCCCGCAGCAACCATAGTTGCCGCGTGTATAAGAGCTGAAATGGGAGTGGGTCCTTCCATAGCATCGGGTAACCATACGTGAAGAGGGAATTGTGCAGATTTTGCAACTGCACCAAGAAATAATAAAAAAGCACACAAAATAGTAAGTAATGAATTAATCCCATTATTAGGAATCCAGTTATTAGCTATTTTGAACAAATCCCGAAACTCTAAACTACCTGTTATCCAAAAAAAACCCAAAATTCCTAATAACAAACCAAAATCCCCTACACGATTAGTTACAAAAGCTTTTTGACAAGCACTGGCTGCAATTGGTCGTGTAAACCAAAAGCCTATCAATAAATAGGAACACATTCCCACAAGTTCCCAAAAAAAATAAATTTGTATCAAATTGGAACTAGTAACCAATCCCAACATGGAAGTATTAAAAAAACTTATATAAATGAAAAATCTCAAATATCCCTCATCGTGAGACATATAATCGTCACTATAAATAAGAACCAAGATTCCTACAGTAGTAATTAGTATTAACATAATAGAAGTAAGGGGGTCGATCAAGTATCCAAATTCTAAGGAAAAATCATTATTGATGGTCCAAGACCATAAATATTGATAGATAGAACTCCCCTTTATTTGTTGAATAGACAGGTGAACGGAGAATACCAGAGCTATACTCAATAGTAAAACACTAGGAAAAGCCCATATGCGACGAAGATTTTTTGTTGCTGTTGGAATAAGAAAAAGCCCCAACCCCATTGACATAATAACTGGAAGTGGGAGAAGAGGGATTACCCAGGCATATTGATATGTATGTTCCATAAGAAAAGAAATAGCAATTTTGAGTTGAAATTTATAGTTCTTTTTTTCTATAAAATTGTTTCCGATTCACCAAACCTATTCTTATTTCTTTCTGAAGGAATTAAAAAACAAAATAAGAAAAAATATTCGTTATTTAGTTATTAGAAAAAAAAAAGATATTTATTAAAATACAAAAAAAGATTGAATCAGTTTACTTTCTATTCCTATTCTTTTTTGTATTTCTTTCTGTTAAAATGAAATAGCTCTCTTATTTCGTAACTGATTGATTGAATTTCAACTATACTATATTTACTATTTCATTTCTATTTTATATTTATGGGAAATTCTCGAATATTCTTTACTTCATATAAAATAGAAATCCTAATGACTGGAATTATCTAAGTTTTAGAAGAATGTCTTGTTTAAGAGACTAATTTATTTTTTATTTTAATATTTTGACTGGAATTCAATTCTTGAATATCTTCTCAACTTAATTAACTATTTGAATTTTACCTTCGTTTTCTCTCCCCATATTATATGAGGGCTTATCCCCCATACCTTAGATTTATATATGGAGTATATTTGATATATAAATTGATTTAAATAGAAAACCTTTGTATATAATATATCTTTGTATATATTGTATATTATTAAAACAAAGTATAAAATATATATAGGAATAGGAAAAATACGCGAAAAACTCTTGTCTTATCCACATTTCCACATTAGACAAAATGAAGTAAAAAATAATTTCAAATTTCATTATCTTTCAGTATCTAAGTATAAATACTAAGAAAAAACAGAAAGAAGGATTGATTTGCGGCAATAGATGTCTTTCACATACAACTAGAAAAAATGAATTTCTCTTTTGAATGGCAGTTCCAAAAAAACGTACTTCGATGTCAAAAAAGCGTATTCGTAAAAATATTTGGAAGAAAAAAACTTATTTTTCCATAGTACAATCTTATTCCTTAGCAAAATCAAGATCATTTTGGAGCGGCAACGAGCATCCAAAACCAAAAGGTTTTTCTGGGTAACAAACAAATAATCAGGTTTTGGAATAATCTGAATTGACCGATCTCAAAGAAATTCTAATTATTTAATTTAATATAAATGAATAATTTGGATTAATTAATGAATGTACTTTTATGTGTTGAATTCCTGGGTACAATATTCTTAGAACTAATCCCCCTGTTATTCTGTTATATAGAACAAAAGTTTTGGTATATAGTGTCCTCAGTATTCTTTTTTCCTATCAAAGAACTTTTGATAATAGAATCCTCCTATTTTTTTATAAGGATTCCATTATCAAAAGTAGAGTATTCTTGCAATAGGATTTCGAATTTATACCTATCTTATCCAAAATTCACAAAAAAATCGGTTTAGGACTGGTGAATCATATTAATAAGAGCGTAAAGGCTTTGACTCTAGAAACTTTTCAAAATACAAAATTCTTTGTATTTAATGATGAAATTCTCATTTTCCTAAATTCTATGAATTCTCCCAATCTCGACGATTCGGGAGAAAATAACTATTATTCTTTTAAGTTAACTAATATTTCAAGTTAGCCGCCATGGTGAAATTGGTAGACACGCTGCTCTTAGGAAGCAGTGCTCAAGCATCTCGGTTCGAGTCCGAGTGGCGGCATTCTCGAAAAAGAATACAATAGATTAGAAAATGGATTCAATTCGAAATTTCCAATTTTGTAATGGGACCTTCTCCTTATGCTATTTGCAACTTTAGAACATATACTAACTCATATCTCTTTCTCAACTATTTCAATTGTGATTACGATTCATTTGATAACCTTATTAGTTCGTGAACTTAGGGGATTACGTGATTCGTCAGAAAAAGGAATGATAGCTACTTTTTTCTCTATAACAGGATTCTTAGTTTCTCGTTGGATTTCTTCGGGACATTTTCCATTAAGTAATTTATATGAGTCATTGATCTTCCTTTCATGGGCTCTGTATATTCTTCATACTATTCCTAAGATACAGAACTCTAAAAATGATTTAAGCGCAATAACTACGCCAAGTACTATTTTAACGCAAGGCTTTGCTACGTCAGGTCTTTTAACTGAAATGCATCAATCTACAATACTAGTACCTGCTCTCCAATCTCAGTGGTTAATGATGCATGTCAGTATGATGTTACTAAGCTATGCAACTCTTTTGTGCGGATCATTATTATCCGCCGCTCTTCTAATCATTAGATTTCGAAAGAATTTCGATTTCTTTTCTAAAAAGAAAAAAAAAAAATTACTTAAAACATTTTTATTTAGTGAGAGTGAATATTTCTATGCAAAAAGAAGTGCCTTAAAAAACAACTCTTTTCCTTCATTTCCAAATTATTACAAATATCAATTAACTGAGCGTTTGGATTCTTGGAGTTATCGTGTTATTAGTCTAGGGTTTACCCTTTTAACCATAGGTATTCTTTGTGGAGCAGTATGGGCTAATGAGGCGTGGGGATCCTATTGGAATTGGGATCCTAAGGAAACTTGGGCATTTATTACCTGGACCATATTTGCAATTTATTTACATAGTAGAACAAATCCAAACTGGAAGGGTACGAATTCCGCATTTGTAGCTTCGATAGGATTTCTTATAATTTGGGTTTGCTATTTTGGTATCAATCTTTTAGGAATAGGTTTACATAGTTATGGTTCATTTACATTACTATCTAAATAATTACTTAACATAAAACATTCATAAAATGAAGGTTTTTTCCCATTTTTGTTTGATTTGAGAACCCCTTTGAACGTCTTTTCAAAGGGGTTCCCAAAAATTCAAAATAGATCGAATTAAACTTTTTGACTTTTTTCGGAATTTTTTGGTTTTTCCATTATGAAATATAGAGCAGACTAGTTAAAAAAAGAAAATCCTATTTAGGATAATAATTGGATAAGAGAGCCTCTACCCTGTCAACGGATAGCGAGAGAACAAAATCTGGATAAATACCAATTCCTATTACTGGTAAAAAGATACAGATTAAAAGAAAGAGTTCTCGTGGTCCAGAATCCACAAAATTTGCGTTTGGAACATGAAATAACTTGTATCCATAGAACATCTGGCGTAACATAGATAATAAATAAATAGGAGTTAATATCATTCCAATTCCCATTACAAAAGTAATTAGCATTTTTGGCATTAACATAAATTTTGGACTAGTAATTAGTCCAAAAAATACTACTAATTCTGCAACAAAACCGCTCATTCCTGGTAAGGCAAGAGAAGCCATTGAAAAGCTACTAAACATAGTAAACATTTTTGGCATTGGTATAGATATCCCTCCCAGTTCTTCGAGATAAACAAGACGCATTCTATCACAAGCCGTTCCTGCCAAGAAAAATAGTGTAGCACCGATAAATCCATGGGATAATATTTGTAAAATAGCTCCATTTAGTCCAATGTTGGTTATGGAACCAATTCCTATAATTATGAAACCCATGTGAGATACGGAGGAGTAGGCTATTCTTTTTTTGAAATTTCGTTGACCAAGAGAAGTTGAAGCTGCATAGATTATTTGCACCGCTCCTATTATTACCAACCAGGGGGAAAATAGATAATGAGCATGAGGTAACAATTCCATATTGATCCGAATCAATCCATATGCTCCCATCTTTAATAGGATTCCCGCTAAAAGCATACATGTACTGTAATGTGCTTCCCCGTGGGTATCCGGTAACCACGTATGTAGAGGTATAATCGGCAATTTGACAGCATAAGCAATAAGGAAGCCAAAATAAAGTAGTATTTCCAATGTTGCAGGGTATGATTGATTAATCAATCGTTCCAAGTCTAATGTTGGTTCGTTGGAACCATATAAGCCCATACCCAGAACTCCGATTAAGAAAAAAATGGAACCGCCTGCAGTATACAAAATAAACTTGGTAGCTGAATATAGACGCCTTTTTCCCCCCCACATGGATAAAAGTAAGTAAACAGGAATTAATTCTAACTCCCACATGATAAAAAAAAGTAAAAGGTCTCGTGAAGAAAATAATCCTATTTGACCGCTATACATTGCTAGCATAAGGAAATAGAATAATCGCGAATTCCGGGTAATTGGCCAAGCCGCTAAAGTAGCTAAAGTAGTGATAAATCCTGTCAATAAAATTGATCCTAATGAAAGTCCATCGATTCCCAATCTCCAGTGGAAATCAAAAACATCTATCCATTTAGAATCCTCCCTTAATTGCATTAAGGGATCCTCTAATTGGAAATGATAACAGAATGCATAAGTCATTAGAAGGAATTCTAATAAACAAATAGATATAGTATACCACCTAACGATTTTGTTTCCTTTATGGGGTAAAAAGAAAATTAATGAACCCGCAAATATCGGCAAAACAACAAGTATTGTTAACCAAGGAAAATAACTCATGATAAAGTAATAAAGACAAGATACGTTTTGACCAGAAAAGCCCATGCTCGATTATTTTGAGCACAGGCTTCTTCGGTAAAGAGGAATCAGACGATTCAAGTGGAGTTTTTTGTAACGTATCAATAAGATAGAGCCATGCTGCGGGTTGTTTCAGGCCCTAAATAAACGCGGACACTTAAAAAATCTGTTGGGCAGGCAGATTCGCATCTCTTACAACCCACACAATCTTCGGTTCTCGGCGCAGAAGCAATTTGCTTGGCTTTACATCCATCCCAAGGTATCATTTCTAATACATCTGTTGGACAAGCTCGTACACATTGAGTGCATCCTATACATGTATCATAAATTTTTACAGAATGTGACATTGGATCTAGAAATTTTCCTTTTCAACATAACAATTTTCGATCTGGTAAAAATGAAATTAGTACTATATAAGTTATATGTATTGTAGACACCAGACGAAGCAATGGTTTATCCAAACTTTACTAAATAATGCAATATATTTCTTAATCTGTTTGTGAGAAAGCGTGAAAAGAGCCAAGAGACTTGAATTTAAGGCTTCAACAGTCATAATTATACTAATTCTACATACTAATTCGAATTAGCCAATAAATATTATCTTTGCAATATAAATTATTGCAATTTGAATATTGCAATATCAATGAATTGCAAAAATGCAAAATTCAATAAGTAAAAAAGAATACTCTGAAATAACCTACTTCAAAAATGGGTATTCTCAAATAAAAATACGAAAAGAAGACTCGAATTTTATTAATCTTAATGTTCCATATTATTATATATGCGCCTTTGTTTAGAGAATTCTATGTCTAATTATTTAAAAAATTAGATTGATTGATACGGGTTGATTTCCTGTTACGATGGATGGAAGAAAGAATGGATAGTCCAATAGCTGCTTCAGCCGCCGCAAGGGCTATAACAAAAATTGCGAAAATGTCTCCTTTTAATTGGCGACTGTCAAATAGAGCAGAAAATGTTACGAGATTTAGATTAATTGAATTCAGTATAAGTTCAAGACATATTAGAGCTCTAACCATGTTTCGGCTTGTAATCAATCCATAGATACCAATCGAAAATAAATAGACACTCAAAAAAAGTACATGCTCAAACATCATTAACTAACTCCTTATCAATCTCGATTCATTTCAATATGAGGACAAGAATTGAACCGATTCAATTAATTAGAATAGAACAATTACGCAACAAAAGAGAAAATAAAGTATTTGTTGTGTTGACAGTAGATGGATTTTACTAAATCAAAATTGTTTTATTCTTTAGTTATTTTTTTAGATTTGAAATTCTAAGAATTTATTATTGTCTAGCCATAGTAATTGCACCTATTAAAGAAACTAGAAGAATTAGGGAAATGAGTTCAAACGGAAGATAAAAATCGGTTGCTAAATGAATCCCAATTTGTTGAACGTTATTTATGAGACCCTGTTCTACTATTTGATTTGATCTTGTAGTCCAAAGAATTCCATACCATGACGTATCTGGGATAGTAGTCATTAGTGAAAAGGGAATAGTTATAGAAACGAGTGAAGTAAACCCATCTCCAATAGTCCAATAATTCTTATCTTTAGACCACTCTGAGCCATTTACAAACATTACAGCAAATATGATCAAAACATTTATGGCTCCCACATAAATAAGAAGTTGTGCGACAGCTACAAAGTAGGAATTCAATAAAAAATAGAATAAGGATATACAAACAAGAACTAATCCCAGCGAAAAGGCAGAATAAATTGGGTTGGTAAGTAATACTACTCCTAGACCCCCTAGTAGAAGAACAAATCCCCCAAATAGCACAAGAATCTCATGTATTGGTCCAGGTAAATCCATTATGGATAAGAAGAAATTAATAGTATAAAATTTTTCATGAACTGACTAAAACTAAAAGATTCAAGGAAAGAAAAAGGGATTAGGGTATTTATATAAAAATTGTATAGTTAGAAATCACATCACGAAAATCTACTCTCATTTGAAATCCGGAATAATTCGTAATAAGCAGTAGTTATTCATTTTTCTTTATAGTTAATAAAAAACTATTGGATTTTTCTAACAAAAAAATCCTAGTACCTAGTAATCAGTAATCGTTCTTGAATTCCTGGATTTTTCTTCTTCTATTTTACTTTGAGGGGAATTCCTAATTGTTTGAATTGTGTAATCTCCCATTATGGAGACTGGTAACCGACTCAAAGCAATTTGATTATAATTCAATTCATGACGATCATAAGTAGAAAGTTCGTATTCTTCAGTCATCGATAAACAGTTTGTCGGACAATATTCAACACAGTTACCACAAAATATACAAACTCCGAAATCAATACTATAATTAAGCAATTGTTTCTTTTTAATATCCTTTTCAAATCTCCAATCCACAAGGGGTAGATCTATTGGGCATACACGAACACATACTTCACAAGCAATACATTTATCAAATTCAAAGTGTATTCGCCCGCGGAAACGCTCTGATGTAATTGATTTTTCATAAGGGTAGTGAATCGTTACAGGTAAACGATTTGTGTGGGATAAGGTAATTAGGAAACCTTGACCAATGTATCTTGCAGCACGTATTGTTTGTTGACCATAACTAATGAACCCAGTTATCATAGGGAACATATTCTAAATATCTATGAAAAAGGTATGTTTCTTTCTCTTGTTTGAGAGAACTTTTGTGTTGAAGATATTCTTACTGTTATTGTATTATCTTATTTATAGTGAAACTAGTTGGAAAGAAGTTGTTAATAAGAGATTGCCCAGAGAAATAGGTAAAAGAAATTTCCATCCAAGATTTAATAACTGATCCATTCTCATCCGAGGTAAAGTCCATCTTATTGTGATAGAAATGAAGAGAAATAAAAAAGCTTTAGTTAATGTAATAAGGATACCCATTATCATTTCCAAAATTCCCACAATTTTATTCATTTGGAAAAATCCAAAAAAGGATATATAGGGAATAGAAAAATTCCACCCGCCTAAGTAGAGAACAGTTACAAATAAAGAGGAAACTAATAAATTTAGGTAAGAAGCAAGATAAAATAAACCATATTTAATACCGGAATATTCGGTTTGATAACCCGCTACTAATTCTTCTTCTGCTTCTGGTAAATCAAAGGGTAATCTTTCGCATTCTGCCAAAGAAGAAATTAGAAAAACTAGAAAACCTATAGGCTGACGCCAAAGATTCCATCCAAAAAAACCATATTTTGACTGTGCTTCAACTATATCAACCGTACTTGAACTATTAGATAATCATAGTCGATGATAACATCACAGTTTCCACCGCTATTCCAAAACCGTACATGAAACCTTAGCTTCATACGGCTCCTCTATGATCAGAAAAAGGATTATTTCTTTTTGATCTTATCCCCCTGGCGTAGATAGAATTAGGTAAGATAAAATTGATTGGAAAGTCCTAAATTAGACCAAAGCAATTCCGTCTGCTAAAATAATAAAAAAGCGCTTCCGAATTGATCTTATCCTTTATATAATTTATATAATAAAATGACAGTTTTTTCTTGTTCAGTAATAACTTAATATTGGAATAAAACACTCGTTATAGCAATTAATAAATGAAAAGAATTGGATATTAGTTCATGACGAATTCAATTCTGTATGAATATAGATAAAACAAAGAATAAATAAAGATCTTTTTTTGTATTGCATTCCATATCTTTTGTCCTATTCTTCTTTTCCGGGGAAAGGGGTACTTAAAAAGAAAAAAGAAATAAAGGGTTAATTCGTTCTTGATAGCTATTTCCTTAACAAGTGAATGGGAATATACTCTGGATCGGAATCCGAAGAAAGTACTACTTGATCATTTCCACCAATTTCAAGTCCTTATTATGATTCCTTTTATGAGGAAAAATGTCTAATGATTTAGATTCTCTCATTACTAATCCTTCATGTACTTTAGTGTTCCTAATCCCTCACTAACTTTTTATGGATTCTTTTATATGGTTATAAGTTCTAGTAATAACTTAAAATATTCTAGTAATGAAATTAATGAAATTCCATATTGCGAATCCTTTATTCTTGCCCGCTTCAAGATATGATGACTAATCAAACAATCCCAATCTTGGGGTAAAGAGTTTACACTGCTTATGTTTACTTCAACTTTTTCTTGTACGTAGGAAATGAGATTTTTTATTTTTACTACAAATTAATAAGCTGTTTTGTTTCACTCATATAGCTATCTAGTTTCACTTACCGACCTGAATACAGAATAAGAAAACGAAGATAAGTATTCAATGGATTTTAGAGGAAAAGCTCCTTTTTTAACGAATCACACGTAGAGATATTGCTAGCACACAAAAAGTTAATGGTATTTCATAACTAATAGATTGAGCAGCTGCTCGTAGACCACCTGAAAAAGAATATTTATTATTTGAGCTATATCCTGCCATAAGAAGACCAATAGGAGCAATACTTGAAATGGCAATCCATAAAAAAACACCAATACTAAGATCAGCTAAAACAAAATGATATCCAAAAGGGATAACTAAAAAACTTAATAAAACGGATATGACTGCGATAGAGGGTCCAATGCTAAATAAAGGAATCTCTCCTCGGGATGGGAGGATATCTTCTTTAAAAATCAGCTTAGTTCCGTCTGCTATAGCTTGAAGCAGTCCTAGAGGGCCGGCATATTCAGGACCAATACGTTGTTGTATCGATGCGGAAATTTCTCTTTCTAACCACACAATTACAAGTACTTCTATTGTGATTCCCAGTAGGAGGGTCAAAATAGGTAGAATCCATATCAGTCCATAGACTTCTTTTAATAATTCCGATTTCGAAAAAGAGTTGATAGTTTCTACCTCTACCCTATCTATTATCATTTCAACGATCAACTTCCCCCATAATGATATCTATACTACCTAATATCGTCATGATATCAGCCAATTTCATTTTTTTAACTAGCTGAGGAAGAATTTGTAAATTAATAAAACCGGGTGGACGAATTTTCCATCTCCAGGGGAAAAGACTATCATCTCCTACCAGATAAATTCCTAATTCGCCTTTTGGTGCTTCTACTCTTACATAAAGCTCTTGCTTTGATAATTCAAAATTTGGGGAAGGTTTTTTACCAAGAAATCTATATTCAAAATCATTCCATTCCGAATTCTTTGCTTTCTTAAAGCGTCGGGCTTCTAAATTCTCATAAGGACCTCCAGGAATTTTCTCGATAGCCTGTTGAATAATTTTGATGGATTCCTTCATTTCACCGATTCGTACTAAATAGCGAGCTAACGAATCTCCTTCTTTTTGCCATTGGACTTTCCAATCGAATTGATTGTAAGACTCATAAGGATCAATTTTACGAAGATCCCATTGTATTCCAGAAGCTCGTAACATTGGTCCCGATAAGCCCCAATTTACAGCTTCTTCTCCGCTAATAAAACCTACTCCTTCAACTCGTTCTAAAAAAATAGGATTCTGTGTAATAAGTTGTTGATATTCAACAACTCCTCGTAAAAAATAATCACAGAAATCTAAACATTTATCCATCCACCCATAAGGTAAATCGGCAGCTACTCCTCCAATGCGAAAGTAATTATGCATCATTCGCATACCTGTAGCAGCTTCAAATAGATCATATATCAATTCTCTCTCTCTAAAAATGTAGAAAAAAGGAGTCTGTGCCCCGAGATCCGCCATAAAAGGCCCAAGCCATAACAAGTGAGAAGCTATACGGCTCAATTCTAACATAATTACCCGAATATAGCTGGCTCTTTGAGGTATTTGAATATTCTCTAAGAATTCTGGTGCATTTACCGTTATTGCTTCTGTAAACATAGTAGCTAAATAATCCCACCGTGTTACATAAGGCAAGTATTGTATAATAGTTCTGTTTTCTGCAATTTTTTCCATTCCTCTGTGTAAATAGCCTAATATGGGTTCACAATCAACAACATCTTCACCATCGAGAGTAACGATCAGTCGAAGAACACCATGCATTGATGGGTGTTGAGGTCCCATATTGACTATCATTAGATCTTTTCTTGTAGACGGTAGACTCATATTCTTTTTTCTTCCTTAATTCATTATTCCATGAATTCCTCAAAACGAGGCTCATCAAAATGCAAAATCTAAGACTACTATAAGACTACTAATAAAATAAGAAAAAAATTCGAACGATTAAATTACTTCTCCCGAATATCCAACTGACTTATTAATTTCTTATAACGTACTCTATTTTTCTTTGCCAAATAAGCCAGCAAACGTTGACGTTTTCCCAAAAGTCTTCGTAGACCTCTTTCCGATGAAAAATCTTTTTTGTGTAATTCCAAATGTGAAGCAAGTCTCCGTATCTTATTGGTGAAACTGAATACTTGAAATTCAACAGAACCCTTGTTTTCTTGTTTTTCTTCTTTAACCATAAATCAAAAAATTTTTCTACCTCCTTTCTTTTTCATGTATTTTTCTGATCAGGAAAAATAAAAAATTATGTCAGTTATTTTGAAGTTATTCGAATCTCGTACACACAAAAATTTGCAATTATTCATCTACTGCTGGAATCTATAATTTGGATTTATTTTATTGATGCAAATTGGATTTGGATAGAAGGGTACATTCTTTTATTTTAGATAGAAGAAATGTTTCTTCTATCTAAAATAAAAGAATTTTGCTGATTTATTTATTGCTATATCCAATTTATAGAATTGATACACCATTTAATTGATATCATTTAGCAAAATGAAACACAGCATATGCATCCATCTTTCGGCTCGAGAATTTCACGGGAGAGAGATATAGTATAAGAAATAGGCTATTAAGTAACTCTAAATGAATTGTGGATACATCTGTATCCTTAACATACTGAAACGACTGCCATTATTCGTATCAAAGCAATAGCGATTCATAAAAGCTAAATCTTGTAATCAATGGTGGGCCAATAATGAATTTTTTTGCATATGTATTAAGACGCTTGGTCTGATTTCGAAATTGTCCAGAGTTTTTTATGTTGTTTTCATTGC